CAAAATTTTGTGAATTTTTATGCAAAAGGTTTATTGAAGGCGCGAATAATTTTGATAATATATCAAAGTCTATTCCTTCGTGATTGAAAGGAATTCCTATGGCTCCAATAAACAAAGTAAATAAAAGCAATACAAGCATAGGAAATAGCATAGTATTGTCTGATTCCTGGGGATAATAGAAAGTTCTTGTAGTAAGTCCAAAATTTTCAACAGTAATAAAAGTTTTATTTCTTACATTATTACTAATTTTATATGTTTTATTGTAACAAAAAGAAGCTTTTTTCGTATTATTCATTGTTAATAATGGTACTAACTCAAAATTTCTATTAAGTTTTTTTTCTTCTTCTTTACCCCATAAAGAGATTGAATATAAGGAGCTACTTTTTTTTCCACTGTAATTTATAAAATAAGTGTTTAAATGTCCTTCAAAAGTTAGTAAATAAATCCGAAACATATAAAATGCGGTTAATCCCGCTGTTGAACAAGCTATTATTGCAAAAATTGGCGAAAACAATAAACTATCATTAAGAATTTCATCTTTAGACCAAAAAGAAGCAAGGGGGGGAATACCACAAAGAGATAGTGTTCCGACTAAAAAGGCAGTTTTTGTAATCGGCACATGTTTTGTCAAACCACCCATAAGAATCATATTCTGACTTTTATCGGGAGAATACCCAACTATAGCTTCCATTGAATGAATAATGGATCCAGATCCTAAAAACAACAAAGCTTTCGAATAAGCATGAGTAATCAAATGAAATAAAGCGGAGCGATAAGACCCCATACCTAGAGCTAACATCATATAACCCAGTTGAGACATTGTAGAATAGGCTAAACCTCTCTTAATGTCTTTTTGAGCAAGAGCTAAAGTAGCTCCTAAGAGTACTGTTATTATACCTATCAAAGATATTATATACATTATATAAGGGATAACTATAAAAAGAGGAAGAAGACGAGCTACAAGAAAAATTCCCGCCGCTACCATAGTAGCAGCATGTATAAGAGCCGAAATAGGGGTAGGTCCCTCCATGGCATCAGGTAACCATACATGAAGAGGAAATTGCGCAGATTTAGCAATAGGACCCACAAATAAGAGAAATGCACACAAAGTAAGGAATAAGTGATTTACTCTATTATTTAAAATTAAATTATTTAATATTTCGAACAAATCCTGAAATTCGAAACTACCTGTTATCCAATAAAGACCTAAAATTCCTAATAATAAACCAAAATCCCCTACACGATTAGTTACAAAAGCTTTTTGACAAGCATTCGCTGCAACGGGTCGTGTGAACCAAAAACCTATTAACAAATACGAACACATTCCAACTAATTCCCAAAAAAAATAAACCTGGATCAAATTAGAACTAGTAACTAATCCTAACATTGAAGTATTAAAAAAACCCATATAAGCAAAAAACCTCAGATATCCTTGATCATGAGACATATAATTGTCACTATAAATCAGAACCAAAATTCCAACAGTTGTAATTAATATTGACATAATAGAAGTAAGTGGATCAATAAAGTAACCGAACTCAAAAGAAAATTCATTATTTATGGTCCAAGACCATACATTTTGATGAATGCAACTTATAAAAATTTGTTGAATAGATAGATAGAGTGAAAAGATCATAACTATACTTAACAAAAAAATACTCAGAAAAGTCCACATACGCCGAAGATTTTTTGTTGCTGTCGGAAAAAGTATAAGTCCAACTCCTAGTAAAATAGGTACTGGAAGTGGAATGAAAGGGCTGATCCATGAATATTGATATGTATGTTCCATAAAATAAAAACCCTTTTTATTTTATTCTTAAATTTTGTTATTTCTTATTCACTGGTTTGTATATATATATTTTTTAAAGGGGAACAATAAAAAAGCACGCGATTTCAAACCAAATATAATTTTTTTTGAATTAGTATAATCCTTCATAAATCTTTGAAAAGAAATATATATTCAAATCACAAAAGAAGAAGTTATTAAATAATATTATTAAGTTTAAATTACTGCCAAAAAAATTATTTGTCTTTTTTATTACTACTAAATAAAATTGTGATTTTATGCAGATCAAGAAAAAGTTAATTATAATTCCGTATTACAATAATTTATATACATATATTAAGAGTAGAACAAAGATTTATATGACAAAAAAATACTTCATATTCATTATATAATTAAAAAACTTTACATAAAATTTTTATTTTAGTTTGATTATTTATAATTATGAAGGAATTAATTTTAATTATGTAATTTAGTGATTGTCTTCCAGTACACTAAGTTATTTTTTTTTTTTTTTTCAAGAAAGATTATTCTAATCGATATCGTTTTTACATATGAAGTGAAGAAAATTCTGAATTTTATTGATAATATAATCAATCAGTATAGATTAATTAAATGAGCACTCTAGTACGGATTTAAAACTTAAAATAAAAAAAATTAATAACCCAAATTTAGAAAAAAGTAAAAAACCGCTGTGTTTTAACCTTTTTAATTTCTTTTTTGTTTTGAAAATAAAATAATATAAAATAAAATTTTAAATAAAAAAACTCAATATCGAGTACGAAAGAATAGAATAAGAAATGTCTTTGACATCCAATTATACCACTGAAAATTTTGTTTTTTCATTTTTGAATGGCAGTTCCAAAAAAACGTACTTCTATCTCGAAAAAGCGTATTCGTAAAAAAATTTGGAAAAGGAAGGGATATTGGACATCATTGAAAGCTTTTTCGTTAGGTAAATCACTTTCTACAGGTAATTCAAAAAGTTTTTTTGTACAACAAAATAAATAAAAAATACTAGAACAATTAGAATTATCCTAACTTAAAAACAAAATTTTTTAGAATACATATAAAAAATAAATAGGAACCAAAAGAGGAAAAAAAGGCAATATATAGAAAAAAAAGGTTCACATTTTTTTTCTCTTGAGCAATTAGTAAAATCTGATTTTATTTAAAATTTCTAAGGATTTTGTCGAAGTTTTAATTTTTATTTATTAATGGAACTTATAAAAGCTCTTTATCATTTTTTTATCATATGATAAAGAGCATTTACAGTTTTATCTTTGGAGTTGAAGTCACAACTACTTTTAATTTAGTTACATTTAAAATTGTTTTCTATAAAAAAATATAAAGTAAAAAAAGTGAATTTAACTAAATTTAAACTAACTCCGATAACAAAATACCTTAATTTGATTAAAACCCCAAATACCAATTTTAAATTGGCTTCTTTATTTAAATTTTAATCTCGACGATTGAATAAAAACTTGTTAGTATTGTTTTGAACAAGTTGCCGCTATGGTGAAATTGGTAGACACGCTGCTCTTAGGAAGCAGTGCTATAGCATCTCGGTTCGAGTCCGAGTAGCGGCATAAGATCTTATAAAAGAGATATTATAAGTTTTATAATAAAACTAATACCCGGCTTTTTAGAAAATCGGGGTAAAACCTATTATTAATTTTTAACAAATTTTTTATGATTTTTTCAATTTTAGAGCATATATTAACTCATATATCTTTTTCGGTCGTTTCAATTGTACTGACAATTTATTTTTTAACTTTATTAGTTAATTTAGATGAAATCATAGGATTTTTTAATTCATCAGATAAAGGAATTGTAATAACGTTTTTTGGTATAACAGGATTATTATTCACTCGTTGGATTTATTCGGGACATTTTCCATTAAGTAATTTATATGAATCATTAATTTTTCTTTCGTGGGCTTTTTCCATTATTCATATTGTTTCCTATTTTAATAAAAAACCAAAAAATCACCTAAACGCAATAACTGCGCCAAGTGCTATTTTGATTCAGGGTTTTGCTACGTCAGGTCTTTTAAACAAAATACCTCAGTCTTCAATATTAGTACCAGCTCTCCAGTCCCAGTGGTTAATGATGCACGTAAGTATGATGATATTAGGCTATGGCGCTCTGTTATGCGGATCATTATTATCAATGGCTCTTCTAGTGATTACATTTCGCAAAATTAGCCCTACTTTTTGGAAAAAGAATATTAAAAAAAATAATTCATTTAATAAATTATTTTCTTTTAATGTACTTTACTACATAAATGAAAGAAGTTATATTTTACTACAACAAAACATTAATTTTAGTTTTTCTCTAAATTATTATAGGTATCAATTGATTGAACAATTAGATTTTTGGAGTTTTCGTATTATTAGTCTTGGATTTGTTTTTTTAACCGTCGGCATTCTTTCAGGAGCTGTATGGGCTAATGAGACGTGGGGTTCATATTGGAATTGGGATCCAAAAGAAACTTGGGCATTTATTACTTGGACCATATTCGCAATTTATTTACATATTAAAAAAAAAAGTAGGGGTATAAATTCGGCTATTGTGGCTTCTATAGGCTTTCTTTTAATTTGGATATGCTATTTTGGCGTCAATCTTTTAGGAATAGGTTTACATAGTTATGGTTCATTTACATCAAATTAAATAAAACATTAACCAAAAAATAAAGGAATCCAAATAAAAAAGAATTGCATCTATATATAACTTCATATAAGTTAAGAAATAGAATGTAGTTTGAGTAGTAAAAAAGAAAGAACCTTTTGAATCAAGTAGTACAATGATTCAAAAGGTTCTCACAATACAAAGACCAAAGACTTCTGATTACAATTCAATTTAATGCTTTTTAAAAATTCCTGAAAACTATCCATAAAAATAATTAGATAAAATGGATTCGACCTTGTCACTTGCTAATGAGAGCACAAAATCAGGATAAATCCCAATACCAATTATGGGTAGAAGAATAGAGATTGAAAGAAATAACTCACGGGGTCCAGAATCAAAAAAAGAAAAGTTTTTTACATTAATTAACTTGTATCCATAGAACATTTGGCGTGACATAGATAATAAATATATAGGAGTTAATATCATTCCAATTGCCATTACAAAAATAATTAAAATTTTTGAAATTAAGAAATATTTTTTGCTGGTAATTATTCCAAAAAAAACAATTAATTCGGCAACAAAACCACTCATGCCCGGTAATGCAAGGGAAGCCATCGATAAGATAGTGAACATTGTAAATATCTTTGGAATGGAGATAGCCATTCCACCCATTTCATCAAGATAAACAAGCCGAATTCTATCATAACTAGTTCCTGCCAAGAAAAAAAGTGCAGCGCCAATAAATCCATGAGAGATTATTTGTAAAATAGCTCCGTTAAGTCCAGGGTCCGTTATAGAACCAATACCTATAATTATAAAACCCATATGAGATACAGAAGAATAGGCTATTCTCTTTTTTAAATTACGTTGACCGGGAGATGTTGAAGCTGCATAAATTATTTGTATTGTACCGACTACCATCAACCAAGGAGAAAACATAGAATGAGCGTGAGGTAATAATTCCATATTGATTCGCACCAACCCATATGCTCCCATTTTTAATAAGATTCCAGCGAGAAGCATACAGGTACTGTAATGTGCCTCGCCGTGGGTGTCAGGTAACCAAGTATGTAAAGGTATAATCGGTGATTTGACGGTAAAAGCAATAAGAAATCCAATATAAAAAAGTATTTCGAGTGTGACAGGATAGGATTGATTAGCTAATAGTTCTAAATTTAATGTTGGTTCGTTCGAACCATATAAACTTATACCTAAAACTCCTATTAATAAAAAAATAGAACTTCCTGCAGTGTATAAAATAAATTTTGTAGCTGAATACAGACGTTTCTTTCCACCCCACATGGATAAAAGGAGATAAACGGGAATTAATTCTAATTCCCACATGATGAAAAAAAGTAAAAGATCCCGAGAAGAAAATGATCCTATTTGACCACTGTACATTGCTAACATCAGGAAATGGAATAATCGGGAATCTCGAGTAACAGGAAAAGCCGCTAAAGTAGCTAAAGTAGTAATAAATCCCGTCAGTAAAATCGTTCCTATAGACAGCCCATCTATTCCCATTCTCCAGTAAAAAGAAAAAAAATTGATCCATTTATAATCTTCGGACAGTTGAATTAATGGATCGTCCATTTTATAATTATAACAAAAAGCGTAGGTCGTTATAAGAAGTTCTAAGAGACAAATGCATATAGTATACCATTTATTTACTTTATTTCCCCTATGCGGGAGAAATAACATTAACGAACCAGCAGATATTGGAAAAACAACAATTATTGTTAACCAAGGAAAATCATTCGTGGTCAAGACAAGATACATCAGGTCCAAAGAACGCGTACTCAAAAAAATATATAATAAAAAAAAATTATAATTTAACTTTGTTGAGTACGAGTACTTGTCAATAAAAAAAATAAAAATGTATTCCAAATTTATTCAACTGAGGTTTTTGGTAACGTATCAATAAGCTAGACCCATGCTTCGAGTTGTTTCATGCCATAAATAAACTCGAACGCTCAAAAAATCCGTTGGACAGGCGGATTCACATCTCTTACAACCAACACAGTCCTCGGTTCTTGGAGCGGAAGCTATTTGCTTAGCTTTACACCCATCCCAAGGTATCATTTCTAATACGTCTGTAGGGCATGCTCGGACACATTGAGTACATCCTATACAGGTATCATAAATTTTTACTGAATGTGACATAGGATCTATAGTTTTTTGAATGTCATAAATTTTCAATCTAGTAAACTTAGAACTGAATGATATATTAAAATACTAGATGAAGCAATGATTTCCTTTAATAGAATTTTTGTAATGAATTCTGGCTCAATTGATCTAAACTGGGGCTAAAAGACTTTGATTTCTTAGATTTTCACAAATATAATTTAGTAAGTCTAACCTATTATATATATATGCAAATTTCGATCTATAATTTTTTTTATGCTACTTATTTAATAAGGTCGATTGGTTGATGCGAGTTGATTTTCTGTTACGATAAATTGACGAAACTATAGCTAATCCAATAGCTGCTTCAGCCGCGGCAATTGCTATAACAAAAATGCAGAAAATATCCCCTTTTAGTTGGGAATTATCAAAAAAATCAGAAAATGTTACGAAATTCATATTAACTGCATTGAGTATAAGTTCAAGACACATAAGAGCCCTAACCATATTTCGACTCGTGATCAATCCATAAAGACCAATCAAAAATAAATAGGCACTCAAAACAAGTACATGTTCGAGTATCATTCAGCAACTCCTTATAAATTTGGATTCATTTAAATATGAATAATAATTCACCGGATTCAATCAACTAGAATATAAAAAAAAAGTACGAATAAAAACTATATTAGGTAATTTTTTTTTCATTCAAGAAAATTTAATTGAATGAAAAAAAATATATCATAACATACACAAAGTTTTCTTTGTTTTTTACTAATTCGAACGTTTTTTATTTACGAACTACATAAATTGCACCGATCAAAGCAACTAAAAGAATTATTGAAATGAGTTCAAATGGAAGAAAAAAATCTGTTGATAAATGAATTCCTATTTGTTGACTATTACTTATTAAATCTTGCTCTAGAATCTGGTTTAATCTTGTAGTCCAAATAACTCCGTACCATGACGTATCGAGAATAGTAGAAATTAATGAAAAAAGAATAGTTGTACAAACCAACGAAGTAATCCCATTCCCAGCGGTCCACAGATTTAAATCTGTGGAATATTCTGAATCATTCATGAACATCACAGCAAATATGATTAAAACATTTATGGCCCCCACGTAAATAAGGAGTTGTGCAGCAGCTACAAAATGGGAATTTGATAGAATATACAATAAAGATATAAAAACAAGAACAAATCCTAAGGAAAAGGCTGAAAATATTGGGTTGGTAAGTAATACCACTCCCAGACCTCCTACTAGAATACCGGATCCCAGAAAAACTAAAAGAAAATCATGTATTGGTCCAGGCAAATCCATTATATTATTAAAAAAAGAAAAAAAAAATAGAAATACTTTTCATGACCTTATTAATTTAACCGGGGAATTTTTTTAATGTGTTTCTAATAGAGTGAAATTAGAATCTAATGGATATGAATTTATGTAGATACAATTATTAGATATTAGACAGTTTCGCTTTTTATGCTAAAGTGTATTTTCAACCTATCTATTTCAAGAAAGTAATTACGAGTTTATTATAGTAAACGAAGGAGCCTTGATACTTAATATTATTATATAAATAAAAATATAAATAAAATAAAGTGTTTAATTAAATTCTTTATATAATTAAAAATTTTTGAATTATTTTTTAATAAACTTAATGGGTTTACCCATTTTTTGTTTGAGGTTAATTCAAAATTGTTCGAATAGTGTAATCGTCAATTACTGACATTGGTAAACGACCCAAAGCTATTTGATTATAATTCAATTCGTGACGATCATAAGTTGAAAATTCATATTCTTCAGTCATTGACAAACAATTTGTTGGACAATATTCAACACAATTACCGCAAAAAATACAAATTCCAAAATCAATACTGTAATTAAGTAATCGTTTTTTTCGAATTTTAGTTTCCAATTTCCAATCAACAACAGGCAGATCTATAGGACATACTCGAACACATACTTCACAAGCAATGCATTTATCAAATTCAAAATGGATTCGCCCGCGAAAACGTTCCGAGGTTATTAATTTTTCATAGGGATATTGAATAGTTACAGGTAAACGATTTGTATGGGATAAGGTAATCATGAAACCTTGACCAATATACCTTGCAGCTCGTAGGGTTTGTTGACCATAATTCATGAACCCGGTTATCATAGGAAGCATATTGTAATTATTTATGAATAATTTTATCTTTGTTTCTTTCTCTTGTTTAAAACAAGTAATGAATATGTTGGATTCATTTTCAATTTCAATTTAGAGTGAAAAGAGTTGGAAAGAAGTTGTTAATAATAGATTACCAAGGGAAATAGGTAAAAGAAATTTCCATCCAAGATTTAAAAGTTGATCCATTCTTAGCCTAGGTAAAGTCCATCTTGTTGCGATAGAAATGAACAAGAACAAATACGTTTTAGCTAATGTAATAAAGATACCAATTGTTGTTCCCAAAATTTGATCCCTTTCAAATAGCTCCAGAATAGATATATACGGAATATAAATATTCCAACCGCCTAAGTATAGAACTGTTACAAATAATGAGGAAATTAATAAATTTAGATAAGAAGCAACGTAAAATAAACCAAATTTGATACCTGAATATTCCGTTTGATAACCTGCTATTAATTCTTCTTCCGCTTCTGGTAAATCAAACGGTAACCTCTCGCATTCTGCTAGGGAAGAAATTATAAAAATTATAAAACCTATAGGTTGACGCCACAAATTCCATCCCCAAAAACCATATTTTGATTGTGCCTCAACTATATCAACTGTACTTAAACTGCTAGATAATCCTAGTCGGTGATAACATTACTATTCTCACCGCTATTACAAAACCGTACATGAGGTCTTCGCCTCATACGGCTCCTCGGGGGCCATAAATAAATATAAGGACCAGATTAGTATTATTTAGGTGGATATGATGTGTTCTAAAATAGATTAAATATAAATATATCCGGGGTCCCGAATTATACCAATGGAATTCTGTCTGCTCAAATTCTAAGAATAAAACAAAACACTTCGGAATTCATCTCACCCTTTACAAATTTTAATTTCTATTTGTTGAGTAATAACCTAATCATTTAATAAAATACTCCTTGTAAAAAAATAGGTATTTCAGCCCAGCGTGGTTTTAATTACGAGAAAGAATTAGACATCCTATTAGGTTATTTTTTCATGACAGAAATTATATTTTATTTTCAAATATATGAAAAACAATATCCTTGTTTCGTTCCTATTCTTCTTTCTTTTTTATTAAAAAGTTGGTGGACTTAAAAAATAAAGGATTATTTCGTTTCTGATAGTCATTAGATTTCTCGGTGGATAGGAGCATACTCTGAATCGGAATCTTGGGGAGTACTGTCTGATCATTTCTACTAATTTAAAGCCCCAATTAACCTTCTTTTTTTTATCTTATGTTATGCATAAATATCCTTTTCAATTTGGTTAATCTCTATTACAAATTCTTTGTGTATTTTGGTGTTTCTACCCCATCCACTCACTTTACCTAATTGCCGCTCACTTTGTAATACATGTATGTTAATCTATATAACTGAGAGTGAAAACGCCATACGGTTAATCTTTTTAACCCGCTTCAAGCCAGGATGACTAATCAACCAACCTTGGGGTAAAGTGATTCTTACGCTTATGTTTATTTCCGTTTAACCTTTGTACAAAGTAAATGAGACTCAATTTTATTTTTACTGCTAATTTCTGAGCAGTTTTTTCGCTCATATAACTATCAAATTCCTTTTATTAAGAGTAACCCGAAAGATAAATAATATATTCCGTTTTTAAACTTATTCATCTATAAGAAACGTATTATAGTAAAAATGTTTATGTTTCAACGAATCGCACGTAGAGATATTGATAAAACACATAGAGTTAATGGTATTTCATAACTAATCGATTGGGCAGCAGCTCGCAGACCACCTAAAAAAGAATATTTATTATTTGATCCATATCCTGACATAAGAAGTCCAATAGGAGCAATACTTGAGATGGCAATCCATAAAAAAATACCGATATTGAGATCCGCTAAAACAAGGTGATTGCTAAAGGGAATTACTGAATAACTTAGTAAAATTGAGATAACTGCTATCGACGGTCCAATACTAAATAAAGGAGTATTTCCTCTAGCTGGACGAAGATCTTCTTTGAAAAGTAGTTTCGTCCCGTCGGCTAGGGCTTGAAGAATTCCCAACGGGCCGGCGTATTCAGGTCCAATACGTTGTTGTATCCCTGCAGATATTTCTCTTTCTAACCACACAATTACTAGTACACCTGTTATGATTCCCAATATAAGAGAAAATATAGGGCCAAAGATCCATATGAGCCCATAGACCTCTTTTAAAGATTCCAATCTAACAAAAGAATTTATAGTTTGTACTTCTGTTGCATAAATTATCATTTTAACGATCAACTTCTCCCATAATTATATCTATGCTACCGAGTATCGTCATAATATCAGCCAATTTCATTCTTTTAACTAGTTCCGGAAGAATTTGCAAATTAATAAAACCCGGTGGTCTTATTTTCCATCTCCAAGGAAAACCACTTTGATCTCCTATGAGAAAAATTCCCAACTCCCCTTTTGGAGCTTCAACTCTTACATAAAGTTCTTGTTTCGATAATTCAAAAGTAGGAGAAGGTTTTTTACTAATGAATCGATATTCAAAATCATTCCATTCTGGATTCCTTGTTCTATCAAAGCCTCTTCTTTCTAAATTCTCATAGGGACCTCCCGGCAGTCCTTCCAGAGCCTGTTGAATAATTTTTATGGATTCTGTCATTTCGCTAAGTCGTACTAAATAACGAGCTAATGAATCCCCTTGTTTTTGCCATTGAATTTCCCATTCAAATTCATCGTAAGACTCATAACGATCAACTTTACGAAGATCCCATGGTATTCCGGATGCGCGTAGCATTGGTCCGGATAAACCCCAATTTATTGCTTCTTCCCCACCAATAATCCCAACTCCTTCAACCCGTTTTAAAAAAATAGGATTTCGTGTAATCAGTTTTTGATATTCAACAACCTCGGTTAAAAAATAATCACAAAAATCCAAGCATTTATCTATCCAACCATAAGGTAAATCAGCCGCTATTCCTCCAATACGAAAAAAATTATGCATCATTCTCATACCGGTCGCAGCTTCGAATAGATCATATATAAATTCTCGTTCTCTGAAAATATAGAAAAAAGGAGTCTGTGCACCAATATCTGCCATAAAAGGGCCGAGCCATAACAGATGAGAAGCTATACGACTCAATTCCAGCATAATTATTCTGATATAGCTGGCCCTTTTAGGAACTTGAATATTTCCCAATTGTTCTGGTCCATTTACTGTTATTGCTTCTGTAAACATAGTAGCTAAATAATCCCACCGCGTTACATAAGGTAAATATTGTATAATTGCTCGGTTTTCTGCAATTTTTTCCATTCCCCTGTGTAAATAGCCCAATATGGGTTCACAGTCAACAACATCCTCACCATCTAGAGTAACAATTAAGCGAAGAACACCGTGCATGGATGGGTGGTGAGGTCCCATATTGACTATCATAAGATCTTTTCCTGTAACTGGTCTCTTCATAAGTTTTTCCTTGATTCGTTCTGGCATGAATTATATTGATGAAAAAGAAATTTATCAAAAAATTAAGATCTAAAAATAAACTAATTCGAAATTTTGTAATTTAACGAGTTTTTAATTCCCGAATATTCAACTGATTAATTAATTCTTTATAACGTACTCCATTTTTTTTTGACAAATAAGCCAGCAGTCGTTGACGTTTTCCCAGAATTTTTCGTAGACCCCTCTGAGATAAATAATCTTTTCTATGCAATTCCAAATGTGAAGTAAGTCTTCGTATCTTATTAGTGAAACTGAATACTTGAAATTCAACAGATCCCCTGCTTTCTTCTTTTTTTTCTTGAAATGAAATGAATGCATTTTTTATCATAAAAAGAAATCCTTCCCCTTTTAATATGAATTGAAAGATATTAATTTTACTGATCAGTAATAATAGTGGTAGTTTTTTTATACAAGGATCTGAATTAAATTATTAACTTCTTAATTCTTAATTTTATAAACAAAGTCTCAATTTAGATCTAAAAAAGGAGGGTTCTTTTATTTATGGATCTGCTCTGATTGTTATCTACGTCATTGATTAAATTAATTTCATGTATAAAGATTTAATTTAAAACAATTCCCATATTTGTGCATACAGTTGTTTTCATATAGCGTAACTTATATATTATATATAGTAAAAATGATCCATCATTAATTAATTTTAAATCGCGTATACATATGTATTCTTATCATACTGAAATGATTTCCGTTAGTAGTATTAAACCAATAGCGATTCATACAAGCTAAATCTTCTAATCTAAAATTGGGCCAAATAAAGGATTTTAATTTAATTAGGTTATTTTTATCCTTATCAAGATCTTTCTTTTTATGCAAAACAGTGGTACACTTTTGAATATTCTTATCAAATCTTGAATTTGTATCCCCAGCAATTTTTTTTTTTAAGTTGAAACAAATTAGAATTCTAAATTCTATGCGTCGTTTAGGGGAGAGAATATTTTCAGGAACAAAGAAATCATAATTATTTTTTTTTCTATTTACAGTTTTGTTTTGATATTTTGTAATGGATTTTTCAAAAAATTTTTTGTATCTTTTACTTCTACTTCTTTTTTTTTTTATTTTATGAACCAATGAAATACCAATGGTTCTATATATAATAAGTTGTCCATCGTTTTTTACAGACAAACGTACAGGTTCAATAATAAAAAACCCTTTTTTCATTAATTTTGTAAAAGTTAAACTCTTCTTACTCATTAGAATGTCTAGGCTCATCTCCCCTCTTTCAATAGAAGATATCACTATCTCGTTTGGGTTTTTTAGTCTAAGCAAGAGACAGTAGACTTTTATATTATGGATAATTTTTTTATTAAACAAACAATTCCATCGCAATTGAAAACGCGAAAACTCTCTGATAACTAAATCGAGTTCCACTTCTGTATTGCTTTTGTGTTGTTTTTTATTTGTACGTTTTTTTATCTTCGATTCCGCAAAATTTTCTTCCGTTTTTTTTTGTTGGTTGGATAGAGCTGGCTCAGGATTTATTTTTTTTTCTTTATATGATTCGAGCTCTCCTTGACCTTCCAATTCTTTTTCTTCTTTATTTAGATTATAAAATCGAAGTAATTTTTTTTCATTTGATGGTATAAAACCTTTTTGCTTTCGAGTGATCTTTTTATTAACATTTTTGTTTTCATTAAAATTGAAAAGAAGTAATTTAATTGGTATGACCCACGGTTTCTTTTTATATGTACTAGAAAAAAATAAAAATTCTGGAAAGAAAAAAAATTCAAAATTTGTTATACGACGATTTATTATTTCTTTTTTTGTTATACGACGATTTAGTATTTCTTTATTCATTCCCATCCAATCAAACAATAAACTTTTTTGATTGTCAAAACCCGTCTTAGTTATTTTCGGAACTCTTTGATAATTCTGAACTTTAGTCTTAATATATTTTTTTTTACTCTTGGTATCAATCCATGGCTCAATATTTAATTTTTTTATAAACTTTTGGTTTATAATTCTCCAATCCAAATATTTTCTATGCCCAATTTCCCCCATACCCCGAATATTATATTTTTCTAGAAAACAAGAGACTAAACAATTATCTATAGCAATACCTATAGCCATGTCAAAAAATTCTGTAGAATTAATAGATTTGTAGCAAAAAAGATTATATATAGAATCTTTTTTTAAATTATGTTTTGAATTTAATAACGAGTCGGCCTCAAAAAAACTTTGTTTTTTGTAATTATTAACTTTGTTTTTTTCATCTGAATCCTCTTCGGTTAAACTTGTCTTTAGAACTTTAGAGGCTTGGTTTATTTTATTTTTCCATTTTTGGGTTACTAATCTAGTCCATGCAACCTGAGTTAAATTGTATTGATAATGACTTCGTAACCAGTTTTTCCATTGATTTATTTCGGAATTTAAAAATGTTTTATCTTTAAAGTCATAATGAAAGATTCCTTGTTCTTGAAAAAGATCCTTTATTTTATTCTTAACAAAAAAGGATGTTATGCATATGTTATATTCAAGAACAGCCTTTAATTTAGAAAAGGTACTAACTTGGATTTTTGATAATTTGTAAAATACATATGCTTGTGATAAAGAGCATAGGTCATAATTATTTTTTTTTTTTTTTATTATATTTTTTATTTTTTTTTTTTTTTATTATATTTTTTATAGTCGAAATAAAATAAATGGTATTTTGTTTGTTTTTTGATTTTTCTCCGGTTTCTTTATTATTGTAAATATATTTATCAAGAATTGTTTTTGTTGATTCAAAAAAAAATTGTGTAGTAATTCTTGGAATATTAATGATACCTATCAAAATAGCTATAGACAGTTGTTCGATGCAAAATTTAATAAAAAAAACAGATTTACGAATTAATCGGGTATTTTGTCTTTTGAATGTCTGCCAAATTTTTTTTGATGACTTAATTATTTTATAACCATAACGCGGTTTGTTACAACTAGTAGTTAGATTTTTTTTTTCTTTTAAAATTTCTTCTATTTGAATTCTGATTGTCTTTATTCTATCAATCAATTTTTTTTTTTTTTTTTCGCTGAGTGAATAATTTATCCACTCCGTGGGTTTATTTTGAACAGATAGTTCATGAATCATCTGATTACTCATTGTTGAATCTTTTTTAGTTTCATTTAATTCTTTTTTTTCTCTCAGGCCAAAAAATGGAATTAGATTTCGTTTTGAAAGGTTTTTTATTTTTACTTTTATAAAAATAAAGTTTTTGATAATCCATAAAACCAAAAAAGACTCACTTTTGTATTTTTTGATTCTTTTTTTTAATTCTTTAGGAATAGGTTCAAAAAAAGAGGGCTTTTTTTTTGCGGAACCAAACGGTACTTCGGTTTCCATCCCCCAAATTGTTAAAAAACAAAAATCGTTTTTTTCTACCTTGTTTTTTTTTTTTTTTAGTCGAGCCTTCTGAGATGATTGAAATTTAGATTTATGCCAAGGTTTAAGATAAAAAGGAAATAGGATTTTTATCTGAATACCCTCCGTTAACCAGTTTCTTGGAAATTCTTTTTCGGATAGTGGAACCCCATTATAAGTGCATTTAATATGCATTTCACGTTTCCAATCCTTTAAATCCTCGGACCACTCGGGTAATTGAAATAATAAAATACGGACGCTATTTTTAATTATTATCAATAAAGGTAATATAATATATTTTCTAAGAATAGAGTGAGTTACTAAGATAGAACCTCTTAGTGCTTGAGCAGACGGGGAGCTCTCCCAAGTTTCTGCAATTTCTAAACGTCTTTTTTCTTCTATTTTTTTTTTTTCTTCTATTTTTGATTGTTCTTCTTCTTTTTTTTCAATTGTGTGTGTTTTTTTTTTCCACATGAAATTTCTAAGAATTTTTTTTTTTAGCCCCCGTATATCAAACGAAAAATAAAAAAATTTATTTATTCTATCAACAAAAAGGGGGGAATGTGCTTTTGCTTGAATAAAGTCCCAAATAAAAGTTTTACGCCTTTGGGAACGCATGGATCCTTTAATTATCTCTCGACGAAAATCAGATTGTTGCGAATAATGTATCAAAGCCGTTTCATCTGTTTCATCAGAATTCTCTTTATGCGGATCTTTTTCAGTAAAAACCACTACACGTTTTGCCTTTCTTGAACGAATTTCAGGTTCCATTGTTATTGCTGCATCTTCTTCTATTTCGCCTTCCAATTCTTCCAATTCACTTTTTAATTTGTATGACCATCGAGGAACTTTTTTCTTTATTTCATGTAAATAAATCAAATTTTTTATAAGAGTTTTGTCGTTGCTATCCGTTATCACGACATCAAATAAAAATTTTAAAATTTTTATCTCTTCTTCTGAATTAATTTTTTCTTCTTGGGGTTCTGAAAAAAAATAAAGGTTTTTCTCTAAAGATTTTCGATTAAATTTTTCTATGGTTTGCTCAAATTTGTGATAATTAATTTTCAGAAGTATACCATGAATCTTGTTTATCCAGGATCCGCCTATATTTTTTTTTATATAGGTTTCGTTTATGATTTGGAATGGAGGTAATTTTTTGATTCTTCCGCGAGAGATCCCATGCAAAAATGGATCATAAAGTTTAGGTAAATATTCTTTTTTAGTTTCGTTATGACAAAATCTAGTCGTTTTTTCCAGTATATTTTCAACAGGCCATTCCTTATCTAAAGCTTCAATTCGATTTAAAAATTCCTTTTTTAAGTTTTCCTTTTTTTCTTCATTGATCAAATTCCAACAAGTATAAACTTGGTCATAGGTTGCCTTTTCTCTTGAAAAGGAAGGTATCTTTTTTTGGATCATTTCAAAAAAAGTTGAAAGGTTGGGAGGATATGTAAAAGATATTCGTTCTTTTCCATCACTTTGGCATGTAAAAAAAAAAAATTGTGACATTTCATTTCTTACAGTATTTTGAATTTTATTGTTTTTTATATATCTATTTGGTCGATTCCACCTTTTATAATCGAAAAGTAGAGTTACAAAAGGTTTTTCAAACCATAAATAATGATCCTCTTTTTTTTTATTTTTGAAAAATTCTAAATTCGAATTTTCTTTATTTCCATCTAGATTTTCAGAAACTCTTTTATAGTATGTTCGAACGTGGAATTCATCATCCTTATTAATTTTGTCTTTTCCATTCACTCGGATTTCATCGATTTTGTCCAGATCCGCCCTTTCTTCCGAAAAAAGAGAAGGAAAAGGAGCTTCTTTGGTGGATACCTCTTGGTCCTGTTTAGTCCCACCCCTTTCTTCCATTTCTGAGGTTCCTTTTAGTTTCTTAGTAAAAATGGGTGATGGTATTCTGCCTAAATAGTAGACACAGGTAATAAATAAGAGAATACTAACGATTCGAGCCTTATAATTT